GAAATGATTCTATATTCTATATAATATTTAAGTTAAGTAAAAAGTTACCTGATTCCAGTTTACAAATTGGAAACTATACATTCCAAGGAATTCAATTCTTACAGGTAAATAAATGCTCAATACCCAAGTAGGCTTGGCTTACAAAGTTGATTATGATCAAGTGCTTTCTGGGTTGTCTCACATCTTGCTTGTGATTCGCCCTGATCCCCAAAAAAGATCAAGATTTTTCACATACAAAGGATTTACTTGTTACTAATATAGTCTAGCCTTTGCTCTTCTTTAGATCCCCTGTTTCACTCCAATAGTATAATAAATCAGGTCGATGCATAGGAAATGAATGCATTTCCGTACTATGTAAGAAAAAAAGTAAAAAAAAGCCAAAACATATGAATTTTTATTAGGCCAAATTCCTTATTCTGCTGGATCTTACGGAGCCCGTTCATGCAAGACATCGGTCGGGTCTTCTGATCATAGAAAAGATTCTATTCAAGCGAACCAGCCTATCCTTTGTATGGTAGGGAGCTTACGCGGTGGTTGGAACAAAGACACATTTGGTTGTGAATTCTAATGTAGCAGAGAAAGAAATATTTCTGCACGGCCCCAATCAATAGTTCAAGTCACACACTCCCATAATCCACTTTCTCTTCGGAGAATTCCCCCCAACCATTCATGTCAAATAAATAATAGAATAGTGGATAGTTGAAAGGAAATATCCAAGTACATGTCTTATTTTTGTTTTAATAATCCATATTTGTAGCAATGAAATACTATATGTTCCTCCTCAAACTAATAAGATAAATAATGAATTCCAAATCTCTATGATCTGATCTATATTCTCTATAAAGGACCAGAAATGCCTTGCTTACGTATCATTAGGAAATGCATTAACATAAATACGGCAGTAAGAAGAGGTAATACAAAAGTGTGTAAACTATAAAAACGGGTCAAAGTGGATTGTCCTACACTAGCACTTCCACGTAATAACTCTACCAAAGGCGATCCTATTACCGGAATAGCTTCCGGTACGCCTGTTACAATTTTAACTGCCCAATAGCCAATTTGGTCCCGAGGTAGAGAATAACCTGTTACACCAAAAGATGCAGTCAATACAGCCAGAACCACGCCTGTAATCCAAGTTAATTCCCGAGGTTTTTTAAAACCACCAGTGAGATAAACACGAAATACGTGCAGGATCATCATTAAGACCATCATACTTGCCGACCATCGATGAACCGATCGGATTAACCAACCAAAGTTAGCTTCAGTCATTATGTATTGAACAGAAGCAAAGGCCTCCGTCACGGTCGGACGATAGTAAAAAGTCATAGCAAACCCTGTAGCTACTTGTACTAAAAAACAAGTAAGCGTAATTCCTCCTAGACAATAAAATATGTTAACATGAGGAGGAACATATTTACTAGTTATATCATCTGCAATCGCCTGAATCTCGAGGCGTTCTTCGAACCAATCATAGACTTTATTGAGATAGGTAAACCAAGAACGAGGACTCCCCCTCTTAGAACCGTATATGAGAATTTCATCTCGTACGGCTCAAACAAAAACACCCAAATACTGGCTGAAAAAAAGGGAGAGAGAATAGAAAGTTTGAAACTTTTTAATCCTTTCATTCAATCTTATCTTATCTAAAGAAAAGATACAAACGAGTAAAAAAAAATAGAAAAGCTCTTCTTTTCTTTGTAATTAGAATGCCAAAAACTCAAGCCGGCACATTCGTCTTTATATTGATCATTCCAGGCCTCTTGAATCTTCTATTTACCCACCTAATTTCTTTTTCTTTGCTTTGATTTATTATTTGAATATGATTTTTTGCTTGTTTTCTTTATTATTGATAGGAATTCTCTCGTTAAGACCCTATGAATCAATTGAAACCCCAGATTCATACTAGAACCACGATAATTCAATAAAACCCTCAAACTAAGCACAAAGATTCCCTGAGTAAGAATCATTGGATCATCAACTTATTCAATGATTAGATAGAACAGATATAACAATAGAAAGAAAGCTTTGTCTTTTGATCAAAATAAATAATATAAGGAAATGAGAGTTTGAAAGAAGAAAAAATCTTTCTATTTAGAATAGAATTCATTTTGAAATTTTTTTTGAGTCCGGCCGCGAGATTTGAATATTAAGTATGAATCATAGTTCGAACACTTCGTGATCTATTTCATATATTCCGTGCTCCAGATACTCAAATGAATATTCGACGGGGTAAAACTATCTCTATCAAGACGACAGATCCCTTTTCTGTACTATCAATAGGATCAATTATAACAAGTCGCACACTCATATTCCGGAAATACAGAAAAAAATCAATTTTGCGGTCAAACTGCCAAAGCAAAATGAGCTAAAATACGAGACCTATTCACTTTTTTTGTATTTGTATTGAAAAACTCGGACTTCGCGGTTCTTGTGAATCTAATTCATCGCAATTCCATCCAGTAAAACGGAAGAATTATAAATCTCCAAAATAATAGATAGGAATACCGCAAATAGAGCCATTGCGATACCCATCAAAGGAGTCGTTCCCCACCCAGGGGCTACTTTACCATATTCCGAATTCAATGGTTTCAAAAAATCCCCTATAACAGTTCGCCTTGGACCAGATCTAGAACTACCCTCAACAGTTTGTGTAGCCATAATAAATCTTATTTTGCATTCAGTGGGATCTGTTGACTTTGTATACTATTCCGTTGTAAATAAACGATATTATCATAGATCCATTGTGGTCTTGAAATTATATATATATAATAATGGAACCAGCAACCCTAGTCGCTATTTCTATATCTGGTTTACTTGTAAGTTTTACTGGGTACGCCTTATATACTGCCTTTGGGCAACCCTCTCAACAACTAAGAGATCCATTTGAGGAACACGGGGACTAGTTGAAGTAATGATTGACGTAATGAGCCCCAAAATAGAATATTTTGGGGCTCATTACGTCAACTGAGATAATGAAAAATCATTTCATTTTTTTAGTTGGAACTTTAGGCGGTTCTCGAAAAAAGATAGCGAAAAAAATTATCCCTAGAGTCGATACTAAGAGGAATGTATAAACCAATGCTTCCATAAATTTGATTGTGGTTTACAATTATAGCTTCCATGTCTGTTTATTTTGGATCATCTCCTGGATAAAGAAAGAACAAGGGTAAAAAAAAGACAGTGATTGAAATCAATATTTTTTAGCGTCCTAAGCCTATGTCAAATCACAAACAGAAAATAAAAAATAGAAGCAAAAATAACAAAGCAATCTTGAATCAAACTACTTGTCTTCTTGTAGTTGGATCTCCAAGTTTTTGGAATGCTCCAAATTCTACTTGAGCATCTAAATCCGGATCAATACCAGCAAAAACATCTCTGAACAGGGTTCTAGCACCATGCCAAATGTGCCCGAAGAAGAAGAGCAGAGCAAACGAAGCATGCCCAAAAGTAAACCAACCTCTTGGACTGCTACGAAAAACACCATCAGATTTCAAAGTAGCACGATCTAATTCAAAAATTTCACCCAATTGAGCACGCCTAGCATATTTTTTCACAGTAGCAGGATCACTATAACTTACTCCATTGAGTTCACCACCATAGAACTCAACAGTTACACCTACTTGTTCAACACTATACTTTGATTCTGCCCTTCTAAAAGGGACATCGGCTCTAACAATTCCATCTCCGTCTACCAAAACAACCGGAAATGTTTCAAAAAAAGTAGGCATACGACGTACAAAAAGTTCGCGCCCTTCTTTATCTCTAAAGATAGGGTGTCCTAACCACCCAACGGCTATTCCATCCCCGTTGTCCATTGAACCCGCTCTGAATAATCCCCCTTTTGCCGGATTATTGCCAATGTAATCATAAAAAGCCAATTTTTCGGGAATTTTAGACCAAGCTTCGGATAACGTTTGATTTTCGGCTAGCCCAGCACTAACCCTTCGGTATATTTCTTGCTGGAAGTATCCCTGATCCCATTGATAACGAGTAGGACCAAATAATTCGATGGGAGTAGTTGATGACCCATACCACATAGTTCCAGCAACAACAAAAGCCGCAAAAAAGACAGCAGCGATACTACTAGAAAGGACGGTTTCAATATTTCCCATACGTAATCCTTTGTATAAACGCTGGGGCGGGCGAACACTAAGATGGAATAAGCCCGCTAATATGCCCAATGTCCCCGCTGCAATATGATGAGAGGCTACTCCTCCTGGAACAAAAGGATCAAAACCTTCCACACCCCATGCTGGATTTACAGGTTGTACCTTTCCAGTTAGCCCATAAGGATCGGACACCCATATTCCAGGACCATACAATCCTGTTACATGAAATGCGCCAAAACCAAAGCAAGCCACTCCTGCGAGAAATAAATGAATTCCAAAGATCTTGGGCAAATCCAAAGAAGGTTTTCCTGTGCGCTCATCACAAAAAATTTCCAGATCCCAATACACCCAATGCCAGATAGCTGCCAAGAAGCACAAACCAGAAAACACAATATGCGCTCCGGCTACACCTTCGTAACTCCAAAGACCTGTTTTGCTTATAGTAATCCCTGTAATACTCCAACCGCCCCATGAATTGGTTATTCCTAAACGAGTCATGAAGGGGATAACGAACATACCCTGTCGCCACATTGGATCAAGAACGGGGTCAGAAGGATCAAAAACTGCTAATTCATATAGAGCCATCGAACCGGCCCAACCCGCAACCAGGGCTGTGTGCATTATATGAACAGAAAGCAAACGACCAGGATCATTCAATACGACAGTATGAACACGATACCAAGGCAAACCCATGGAAATACCCCTTTCTCAACGAAAAATAGACACTATGTAACTTTATTGCATTAGAATAGACTACGTACCTCCCCCCTCGGTGGATTATTTCGGAGAAAAGATTACGCTTTGTTCGATTAGTTTACTAATAATACAAGAATCTGGTTCAGAAGAAGAAAAAGAGAAGCAGATCTATTCTATACCCGATAAGTATCAATA